ATAAGAAATAAACTAACCAAACCATGGATAAATCCAAGCGAACTTTTCTTAAATCCAAGCGATCTTTTCGTAAGCGTTTGCCCCCGATCCAATCGGGGGATCGAATTGATTATAAAAACATGAGTTTAATTAGTCGATTTATTAGTGAACAGGGAAAAATATTATCTAGGCGAGTAAATAGATTGACCTTGAAACAACAACGATTAATTACTATTGCTATAAAACAAGCTCGTATTTTATCTTTGTTACCTTTTCTTAATAATGAGAAACAATTTGAAAGAACCGAGTCGACCACTAGAACTCCTAGTCTTAGAGCCAGAAAAAGATAGGTTTACTCTTTATTCACTTGAATTCAAATCCCCATCCGAACTCAAACGCGGATTTCTATTTTGTTGGAAAAATCCAAGAATCCGGATTGAATTCTTGTGTCGTAAGAAAAAAAAAGAATAATCTGGGAAGAAGAAATTTTTTTAGTGAACGTGTTGATTCATATTTATTTTGACTACTTTATTTTGACTACTTTCTCATATTTATCATATTCTTTCTATTCATTTTTATTCGACCTTCCCGGAGTTCATTCTCCGGGCAACTCCGTTTAACCGGTGGATTCCTTCCAACTTACTTCTTTTATGATCTCATTGGAAATCATATAAAGACAATTCCTATTTGATATAGCTATTTGTGCAAGTATTTTACGATTAAGAAGCAATTGTCTCTTGTACAGATCATTTATGAATCTACTATAACTATAGCATACCCCCCTTTCGCGAATTGCTGCATTTATTCGAGTGATCCACAAACGACGAAAATTGATTTTTTGCCTATCCCTATCCCGATGAGCCGAAACCAAAGCTCTTATTTTTTGTTGAGTAATAGTTCGAGTAAGTCTTGAATGAGCCCCCCGAAAGCTTGATGCAAATAAACGAATTTTTGTTCTACGTCTCCGAGCGATATATCCCCGTCTAATTCTGGTCATTGAATAAATGAAACTTTAACGAATAACTAATCGATTTCCTTTCTTTCAGTTATTCTTTTGCCCCTTTCCTAGTATATGAATAACAAAACGGATTTTTCCAATGTATAAACTAATAATTCCAATGGCTTTGGCTACTATAACCTTCCCAACCACAATTTTTCTTTTTTTCGAGGCATTTCACCTCGAAATACGAAATTGTACTATACTAGGTATTAAAAAAGAAAAGTAATGATAAAGAAATAGTGGATTCCATCGTTTCTATGGTTACTTCTTAAACGGTGAGGTCTTCTCTATACACCGGAGCCTTTACTTCATTTAATCAATGTTATTGCTAACTTGTATAGTTCACATTCTTCGGCTCTACCCATGAATTATCCAGTAATAGGTCTTTCACAACGAGCTCTACCTATACAGTAACGGTATTTAATTATGAAGATTGGCTGGGTAGCTGACCCTGTTAGTCCGTTCTTGCAAGAGGGGTTTATTTTAACTAAGATTTCCTCCGCTTAATGGATAACCATTTGCTACCAATGGAGAATTGCTTCTCATCTTGAATTGAGGTGAGTGGATTTACACCAACAGAAACCATAAATTTCATACACAATAAAAGGGATATCATCGATTTTTAGATAGGAAATGTAGTTCGTTTTTCCGGTCTATCCTATTTGATCATTGATATTCGAACATTGTTCTCTTTCCTTTGTTCTAGTTCATGATCTGAACGAGTCGCACATACACCCTAGTACATGTTCCTCGACGCTGAGGGCATCCCCGAAGCGCGGGGGATTTTGTGACATTTCTAATTGGCTGTCTTGTATTTCTAATAAGTTGTTTAATCGTTGGCATGTTGAATCATATACATAATGGGCTGGTTTAGATCGATCCTAACCGGATGATTATGAATTACTTTTATTCAATAGAATATAGAATAATAAAAAAAGTCATAGAATATTAATATTAAACTCGGCAGGGTGAATTTCAGAATTGACGTGAAATCTAGGCTATTGTCATTCAACCGCTACAAGATCAACAATTCCATAAGCTTGGGCCTCTGTTGCTGACATAAAAACATCTCTTTCCATGTCTTCGGATACAACCCATACGGGTTTGCCCGTTCTTTGTACATAAACCCTTGTCAGGGTTTCACGTAGTTTCAGCAGTTCTCCCACTTCCAGGATGAATTCTCCCGTTGCTACTTCAGAAAAAGAACCAGCAGGTTGATGGATCATTACCCTGATAATATAAGATAATAAAAGGATTCTCTATTTTTCATGATATGAGGGGAAGATACAAAGAAAGATAAAAGAATAACAAGAAAAAAAGATAGAATCGAACAACCGTACGGGCATTATGCATTGCATACGGCTCTACAATAAAATTGACCCTTACCTTCCATAAAATAAAGAAAAAAATAGGATCGATCAGACCCCGATCGGTAAATGATCAACTTACCACCCTTCCTTTCAGAGGAATTCAAAAATACTATGATGGCTCCGTTGCTTTATATATTGATTATATTTTTTT